AAGGAAAAATATTATCTAGACGAGTGAATAGATTGACCTTGAAACAACAACGATTAATTACTATTGCTATAAAACAAGCTCGTATTTTATCTTCCTTACCTTTTCTTAATAATGAAAAACTATTTAAAATGAAAAAAAGAACCAAGTCGACCGCTAGAACTAAGGGTAAGGGTAAGGGTCTTAGAACCGGAAAGAAAAAAAAATAGGCTTACTTTTTTTCTTCAATTGAATCAAAATTTCAATCAGAATTCAAACCCATTTTGTTCCAAAAATCCGAGAATCCAGATTTTATTATCGTGTCGTAAAAATAAGAAAAAATCGGGGAAAACCAAAAAATCCCTTTTTTGAAGGTTTTCATTCATTTTGACTACTTTATTATATTTTAGAATATGAGTTTCTACTTTAGCTTCCCCGGGTTCATTCTCCGGGGAACTTTATTTAAATTATTCCGGTGTAGTTCGTACAATCTACTTCTTTTATGATTTCGTTGGAAATCATATATTCTTCTTAGAAATTAGATAAAAACAATTCTGATGAAAGGTAGCTACTTGCGAAAGCGTTTTACGATTAAGAAACGCCCCTCTCTTGTACAGATCGTGTATAAATCTACTATAACTATTAGATACCCACATTTTGCGAATTAACGCGTTTATACGAGTGATCCATAAACAACGAAAATTTCTCTTTTGCCTACCTCTATCCCGATGAGCCGAATACAAAGCTTTTATTTGATATTGAAGACTAGTTCCAGTAAGAGCCCGAGCCCATCCTACTGCAAATGAACGCATTTTTGTTCTACGTCTCCGAGCTATATATCCCCGGCAAGTTCTGGTCATTGAATAAATGAAACTTTGAGGAATAACTAATGGATTTCCTTTCGTTTGGTTATTCTTTTACCCCTTCTTAGTCTATTAATAACAAAACGGATTTTTCCAATGTATAAAATCAAAATTCCAATGGCGTTGGCTACTCTAACCTTCCCGACCACAATTTTTTCCTTTTTTCAAAGTACAGGTAAAATGCCTAGAAAAAAGGAAATTGTATTCGACTAGGTATCAAAAACATACTAAATATAAAAGTAGTCAATGGATAAATAAATTGTGGGTTCCATCGTTTCTATGGTTACTTCTTAAACGGTGAGGTCTTCTCTATACACCGGAGCCTCTTACTTCATTTTTCTTGGTAACTTGTACAGTTACCGCTCTTTGGCTCTACCAATGAATTATCCAGTAATAGGTCTTTCACAACGAGATCTACCTATACAGTAACGGTATTTAATTATGAAGGTTAGCTGGGTAGCTGACCCTGTTAGTCCGTTCTTGCAAGAGAGGGAGTCTAATCTTTCTGTTTTTTTTTTTTTTTAACATAGGATTTTCCCCGCTTAATGGATAACCATTTAATACCAATGGGGAATTGTTTCTCATCTTAAATTGAGGTGATTGGATTGGCACCAATGGAAACCATAAATTTCCTACACACTAGAGGAATATGCTAGATTTTATCATTTTTCTATAGTGAATGGGCTTATTCCATTTTATCCTATTTAGTGGTACTGATCATTGAGAATGGAAAAATGGTTTTCTTTCTTTTTTGTCCCATCCCATGATCTAAACGAGTCGCACATACACCCTAGTACATGTTCCTTCACGCTGAGGGCATCCCCTAAGAGCGGGGGATTTACTGACATTTCTGATTGGCTGTCTTGCATTTCTAATAAGTTGTTTAATCGTTGGCATGTTGAATCGTATACATAATAGGATGGTTTAGATCGATCTTAACCGGATGATTATGTCATCATTTTAACGTCAAAGTAGTTGACACACGACTAGAAAATTAAGGAAATTATCAACGGCAAAGAGTCCCTTTAAATGGTAAAACGAGATCGTTTATAAAGCATTTTGTTTGTATTTCAAAAAACGAAAGCGTAGTTTTCGCCGAACGACGAAGTAGTTCTGATAAAAATGGTCGAGTTTTACGTGGATCTTTTCTAGATCTTCTTTCCCCAAACCTGTGATCTGCAGAAGGTTGTCGGGATTTCCGAGTGCGATTATAAGATCCTGTTAGGTATATATATTTGCTCTAATGAGGGAAGCATACATTCTCGTAGAGAATCGTAATATTTTTTTAATCCTCAACAAACAATATCTAATGTCTTGGTGGTGTCTAACCATTTCATTTCGTTTAGTTATTCTTTTAACTTTCCTTAATCTATTATTATTAATAACAAAACGGATTTTTCCAATGTTTAAAATCAAAATTCCAATGGCGTTGGCTACTCTAACCCTTCCAACCACAATTTTTTCTTTTTTCACGGTATGGGTAAAATGTCTAGAAACAAAGAAAATATATTCTACTAGTTTTTCTATAATTATAGATATATCAATAAATTATATAAATACCAGAAAAAAAGAGATTTTGTACTCTATGTGTCTATTTTTTATTCCTACGAAATACCAGACGAAATAGAACGATCCTAGAAAGAGATATAATGAAATTTTTGGAGTGGGTTTTCCCCCTTTTAGTTGATTGAATAAACAAGACAATTTCGATTGTATTTCAAAAACGGTAGTTTTCACCGAAGTATTTCTGATTAAAAAGGTGTAGTTTTATGCGGATCTCTTCTAGATCTTCTTTCCCCAAACCTGTGATTTGCAGAAGGTTGTCGGGATTTCCGATTGCTATTATAAGATCTTGTAAGGTATATATATTTTCTCTACTGAGGCAAGTATATATTCGAGGAGCCAGTTCTAAGCCCGCAATGCTCAATGCCAGATAGTCACAGTCAAGTTTTTTCATACTCCAAATTAAATTTTGTTTCCTTTTTTTTACATAATATCATAATATGATGGTTTAGATCTATCTTAACCGTATGATTATGTCATCATTTTAACATCAAAATAGTTGACACACGACTAGAAAATGAAGGAAATTATCAACGGCAAAAAGTTCCCTAAAATGGTAAAACGGGATCGTTTATAAACAATTTCGATAACAAACCAAGAAAGAGAACATCGAGAACTCTCTAAGAGCGAGCCGGAAAAAAGACACACTTTTGCCGCGTTGGTACTTAACCGTAAAAGCGGTTCCTCCATTTTATTTATTCAATTATTCAACCCTATAGTATAGAATTAAGAGCTTTTTTTTTTATTGAAGAGAATTCTTTTTATTTTTACATTTTATATTATTCCATATTCGAATCTGCTTGACTACCAGAAAAAAACGGATTCAGTATTTGATCTTTTCACTGATATAAAACCATAAAAAAAATAAGAAACAATATATAGTCGATTTTTTTGCACTTAACCCCTTTCGTGGATTCCATTCTTCAAAAAAGAATTCGCAGAGAAGAAAGGTATTTTACCTATTTTTTAGTCGAATTTGTAAAATACGATTGTGAGGTATAGAAGAGGGGTTGTATTTATTAAACATGTGTAGATATAGCTATCGATATAGATCCTTCTTCCTACTTATTGTCGTTCTATTCGGGGCAGTGGGGCTCGTGCTCTATCCAAATTTCTATTTTTTATTCAATGTCAATTTATTTAATGAAAAAAAGAAGCATGATAATTGCTGGAGAATTCTCTATAGACAACATATAGAAAAAAATACCCCATGTAGATATCTTTGTAACAATTTCTATTTTCGGGTTTACATATACTTATGTTTACATATACTCATAATTGCTGTTATAATTGCAATTCCGAAGGACTTTTTATTTTATTGAAAAGAATCCATATTGATGAGTTCTATATCAATTTGTATTTTCTTATGTCAGTAGGAAAACAAAAATGGAGATTCAAATCCAAGAATCGCTGCTGAATTAACAGTCAGCAGTCAATAGTTAATGGTTCAAATTTTTCGTGAATTTAGGTTTTTGTGACTTAAAATCCACATTTTTTTCAATAGAAAAGGGAGGAGATATTTTTAGGCATTGTGTGTTTTGAGATACTATACAATCAATCGAAGGAGTGAATCAAATCCAATCAAAAAAAAGAAGGATTTCCGTTAGGAAAGGGATTAAGTAAAACTGGATACAAAATGCAAGTACAATAAAAAAAGAAGTTCACTACTTTAACCCAAAGGGGGAAAGATTTCATCTATTTTATATCCTTTTGGCGACATGGCCGAGTGGTAAGGCGGGGGACTGCAAATCCTTTTTCCTCAGTTCAAATCTGGGTGTCGCCTAATCAAGAAAAGACTCGAAATTTCTTATTCTGTTCTGCTAATATAACTAGCCCAATTATTTCCCAGCAGAAGCCGAGAAAAAGGACTGTTGATACTTGTTTGATTCTAAGCATCAGGTTTGATGGGGGTTTTTAAAAGGATTGTAAATCCACGAATCCTAGATGCAAGGAAAGATTCTAGGGAGAGAAGGGCTGCAATTTATATACAGACTCAGCACAGTCTCTGAATGCTTAGGCATCCAAGCAATATTTGATTGGATGGATAATTGATTGTTTTTAAGTACAAAAATAAATTGTTTTCAACAAACCCCCAGTCAAGAAAAGAACATAATCAACTTCCGCCCGACTCTTTCATATAGACAATTGGGAGATCGATCAAATGGGAAATAGAGGTATGGAATAGATAGTGATCTATCTTTTTATGCTTTTTCTTTATATAAATTATTATAAAGGTCGACAAAAAAAAAGAATAGGAATAAATTATTCTATTCCTACATCTTCGATTAGTAACATTCCTTTGAAATGTCACCTTCTATTTTGATTGTTGTGTTTAATCTTTCCCGATTCTAAATCATATAGGAACAAGAGGTTATTGCTCCCTTATTTCATTATTTATTTCATTATTACTTTCTCTTTCATTTTCACGATTATTTATATCATCCAACATATATTTTATTAGCGATATTATTTTATAATAACACAAAGATTTTTTATAAATGGGTTTATTGGATTGGTTCATCAAGAGTGTTGGGTCCGAATTCCTTTTTGACTCTGACCCATCAATTCTACTATTATTAGTGAGTAATAATGTAAAAATTATTTAATACTGATCGAAATAGGGGACATAATTCACATGGATATAGTAAGTCTCGCTTGGGCTGCTTTAATGGTAGTCTTTACATTTTCTCTTTCACTCGTAGTATGGGGAAGAAGTGGACTCTAGAAGTACTACTAATTTAATTGAGTTGATGACAAAAACTGTATCAATTGTTTTTTAGATCGTTCTGCAAAGCATTTTTAACGATTAAAAACCAAATCAAAATAGCGTCATTTTGAAATTTCATTGGATTCTAGTGTAATTAATGTATTATATGAATAATACTTTTTCAATCAAAGAGATATTTCAATGATTCCCATGTTTGTATTTTGAAAGGGGATACAGATGATAGGAAATTTATTGCAACCAAATTCTTCCTAAATTTTCTATTTCAACGAATGGGCTCTTACCAGAAGTATAAATGTACAATGAGGAAGACCGGACCCCTTTTTATTTCTTTCCCTCCTTACTGTTCAAAGAAGAAGTTGTTCTGTTAAGTGTATACACACTTTCTATGAGAAACGATATAGAAATAGTGGTTGTTTAACGAGATAGTATAATAAGATCTTGCCTTGGGAGAGTCGCATATTGTGCATTTCTCACTTGTTTTATTATTTTTCAAATTTGATTTAGGCTTTATCGACTCATTTCATCTCATGGTTCAAGCGTTAAAACTCTGTTAAAAATGGATAAGATTTACTATTCTTTTTCGAAATTATTCGAAGAAGCTCCCGTAGAAGCCCTGTCAATGGCTCAATCAATTACTTCTTGGAAATGCTAAACGAAAAAACCACTTTCTTCTTATTATTAATAAACTTTCCTTGATTGATTATTTCAATAGATACGGAGATTCATGTTGGAAATAATAAGAAATCGAAGAATTAGAAACATAAGAGTAAAAGCCCTCTTTCAATTATTTCAGATTGATCGGAACAAATAGATGTAGAAAAGAAATGGAATTGGGTTCTATGTCCATTCCATATATGGAATAGATATCTGCATATCATATATGCAGATAATATTGGAGAGTGATCCATATTAAACTTTTATTATCGAGTATACACTATAAAAATACCATAATAGAGAGTATGGTAGAAAGAACGATTCATATATTTCTTTCTACCATACTATCAGATCGCATTGAATACTGCCGATTTGAGTCCGCTCATTTCATTTAAGACACGAAATTGGAATTCTTTTCATTTTCTTTCTTCAATCATTGATAAGAACTCAAAAGTCGCGTTTCATTCAAATTTTTTTAATGAATAGGAATTTTTAATCATTTTGACTGACTGTTTTTACGTAAATGATAAGTAGAAAAGCTGTAGGAATTAGAATGAACAGTGCAGTAGCAATAAATGCAAGAATATTTACTTCCATAATCTCAGTGTTTTTTACCTCACAATACAATAACTCGGGATTTAATCCCATAGAGATGATAAAACTTTCGCCTCTAAATTCAATGGATGAATTAACTCTCGATGATATTATTAAATTGGATCAATATCATGAACAATATCAGACCTATCAAATCAATTCATTGTCGAGAATTGAATAGTATACCATAGGAAGATCTTTTATCCAGACCTAATACAAAATAGGATTCCTGATCCAATCAAGAATTCTTTTCTTTATCATTCTGTTCCATTCTTTTTTTCTATAACCTACCCCACCCCTTCCTTGTATCATTATCAGATGAAGTATCTTCTGACCATCGTTCGACTTCTATTATTCACAAACCCAAATAAACAATAGAAGTGAGTGAAAGGGAAAAAGAAAGAAGTTAAGTTCTAAACTACGTTTTTTAATGATATAATTTTCTTGGAATACAAAGAATTGTGATAAAGATGAATCTCGGTAGAAAGCATCTAATATTCCATCAATTTTTGGGTTTCGATGAAACTCGTAAAATAAATGGAAAATAGGAAGGATAAAATCCTGCATTCCCTCGCTAAGAGGGGTGAAGTCTTTGGTTGATCTTTAGCTTTCTTTTATCTTTCTTCCTTAGATTATTAGTACTAGGACAGATATATCAAAAGCTCAGTATGCAATTTGCATGAAATTTTTTTTTTTCAAATTCAAATTAGTAATTGAGGTTACACAAAATCAGAGCCAGAAAAGAAGATAGTTGAATCTAGAAAAGAAAAGTAGTCCAGGGGGGAGATTTCGATTAAATTCATTTTGGGCTGTACAATAAACGAATTCTATTTGTGTATGTGCTCCCGGGAAATATATGGTACTCTATTCCATATTCTGTTCCCTGGATCGGGAGCAATCGAAAAATCAGACCCAGTATCTCTATCTCTTGGAATACTGAACATAATGCTACCAAGAATTGTACTCATCCACGTATGTCTTTCTCCCATCAATCGGTTTCTAGTTGAAGTAATCAAAATTTTCATCTATTTGTTTGATGAGAAATGGGAAAGAAAAAAAAGATCCCTTTTGGGAATGAAATCGGGCTGTGTCCTCTGTACCAGCTTTCATAGAAAAGAGGGA